AATTCCTATCTTGTTTTCCACATCGTTATTTCCTCCATTGATATATACAATTTATATGGGCATTTCGTCTTTTTGGTCCCATTTAACATATAATAATAGTAAAAGAAAAGTCTTATATACGTATGAGATACGGAACGGAACATGTCGTAAAAATAAATGAGTAGTTTTCGGGAATGCTCGGGATAAAAGGGATGTTTTTTTTTTATGTTTTAAGAAAAATTTTATTTACCGGATAGTTGTATATTTCAATTTGAATTAGGGATTCCGTGTACAAGGTTCTTAACTGTATATGCATCTGATCATATATGTATTACCATTTTAGATTACAATAAAAAAGGGAAGGAGATTTTTCAATGCGAGATCTAAAAACATATCTTTCCGTGGCACCGGTATTAAGTACTCTATGGTTCGGGTTTTTAGCAGGTCTATTGATAGAGATTAATCGTTTTTTCCCAGATGCGTTGACATTCCCCTTTTTTTGATTCTAGTTATTGATACGGTACCAAATAACGAAGATTCGAGATCAAATTAAATAATACTTTGCCCCCCCCTTTTCTCTTTTTTCCCTTTTTACTTTTAGAATAAAAGGGAGAAAAAAGAAAAGGTGTATTCAACAGCTTCGAGACTTGGGTTCAAGTTTGAATTAAATAAATTATTAAATTCAAAAATAAACTAGGGATTCACTAGGGATGGAGGTAGAATAAACAGGGTGGGGCCTAGATCTAGGACAAGACTCTTATACAAGGGGTACTTAAATGTAAATGAAATACTGTGATTTGAAATAAAGTTTAGAACTTTTTTTAGTATATTGATATTATTGATTGCAGGGAAATTTTTCATAATTGGATTTCAAGTTAATAACTTCTATTTTTCCTTCCTTTCTTCTTCTTCGTTTCGGATCGAAAATAGAAGAGTTGAGCAAATCAAAAATCCAAAGGGGGTTCATGGCCAAGGGGAAAGATGTCCGAATAACGGTTATTTTGGAATGTACCGGTTGTGTTCGAAACGGTGTTAATAAGGTATCAACGGGTATTTCCAGATATATTACTGAAAAGAATCGTCACAACACGCCTAATCGATTGGAATTGAAAAAATTCTGTCCATTTTGTTACAAACATACGATTCATGGGGAGATAAAGAAATAGATCGAATCGAGCACATGTATGTAACCCTTCCAAGGAAGGGTAAAAATGATATTCTATATATAACATAATTAAATATAAATAAAAAATATAAACAAACCAAATCCTATTTATTCTAATTCATTTTAGATCCGACCGAAATAGGATTTTCGGGATAAGGAATAAACTAAACAAACCATGGATAAATCCAAGCGACCTTTTCTTAAATCCAAGCGATCTTTTCGTAGGCGTTTGCCCCCGATTCAATCGGGGGATCGAATTGATTATAGAAACATGAGTTTAATTAGTCGATTTATTAGCGAACAAGGAAAAATATTATCTAGACGGGTGAATAGATTGACCTTGAAACAACAACGATTAATTACTATTGCTATAAAACAAGCTCGTATTTTATCTTTGTTACCTTTTCTTAATAATGAGAAACGGTTTGAAAGAACCGAGTCGACCACCAAAACTGCGGGTCTTCGAGCCAGAAATAAATAGGCTTACTCTTTCGTTACTTGAATAAAAAGTAAAATCCGAACTAAAACGCAGATTGATGTTTTGTTCGAAAAATATGAAAAATACATATTTAATTATCGTGTTGTAAGAAAAAAAATCGGGTAAGAATAAAGATTTTTTTTTGAGTGTGTTCATTCATTTTGACTTTACCCTCCCGGAGTTCATTCTCCGGGGAACTTCGTTTAAATTATTCCGGTGGATTCTTTCCAATCTACTTCTTTTATGATCTCATTGGAAATCATATAAAGACAATTTTTATTTGATATAGCTATTTGTGCAAGTATTTTACGATTAAGAAGCACCTGTTTCTTATATAGGTCGTGTATTAATCTACTATAACTATAGGATACCCCTATTTCACGAATTACTGCGTTTATTCGAGTGATCCACAAACGGCGAAAATTTATCTTTTGCTTATTCCTATCCCGATGAGACGAAACCAAAGCTCTTATTTTCTGTTGAGTAATTGTTCGAGTAAGTCTTGAATGAGCCCCTCGAAAGCTTGATGCAAATAAACGAATTTTTGTTCTACGTTTCCGAGCTATATTTCCCCGTCTAATTCTGGTCATTGAATAAATGAAACTTTGACGAATAACTAATAGATTTCCTTTCTTTCAGTTATTCTTTTTCCCTTTCCTAGTCTATTAATAACAAAGCTTTTTTCCAATGTATAAACTAAAAATTCCAATGACTTTGGCTACTATAACCTTCCCGACCACTATTTTTATTTTTTCTATACATTTCACTTCGAAATAAGAAATTTTATTTTACTAGGTATCAAAATATAATAAAAAAAAATATAAATGGATAAAGAAATAGTGGCTTCCTTCGTTTATATGGTTACTTCTTAAACGGTGAGGTTTTCTCTATACACCGGAGCCTTTACTTCATTTAATATTGGTAACTTGTATAGTTCACATTCTTTGGCTCTACCCATGAATTATCCAGTAATAGGTCTTTCACGATTAGATCTACTTACACAGTAACGGTATTTAATTATGAAAGTTGGCTGGGTAGCTAACCCTGTTAGTCCGTTCTTGCAAGAGGGGCCTAAGTTTTCTGTTTTTATTTTTAAGTAGGATTTTCTCCGCTTAATGGATAACCTTTTGTTACCAATGGAGAATTGCTTCTCATCTTAAATAGAGGTGATTGGATTTGCACCAATGAAAACCATAAATTTCATACACAATAGAATGGATATATTTTTTTTATACTGAATTGAACGGACTTCTTTTTCTATTCTATCCTATTCCCCGGTACTGATCATTGATACTAGAAAAGGTTTTCTTTATTTTATCTTTATCCCAGCTCATGATCTGAACGAGTCGCACATACACCCTAGTACATGTTCCTCGACGCTGAGGGCATCCCCCAAGTGCGGGGGATTTTGTGACATTTCTGATTGGCTGTCTTGTATTTCTAATAAGTTGTTTAATAGTTGGCATGTTGAATCATATCATATAAAAAAAGGGCTGGTTTAGATCGATCCTAACCTGATGATTTTGAATTACTTCTATTTAATTTTCTAGTAAATTCAGCAAAAATCTAAAATAGGAAATCGAGAAGTTGCGCGAAAAAAAATCCGGGCTTTTTCACTCAACCACCGCTACAAGATCAACAATTCCATAAGCTTGGGCTTCTGTTGCTGACATAAAAACATCTCTTTCCATGTCTTCCGAGACAACCCATAAGGGTTTGTCCGTTCTTTGTACATAAACCCTTGTTAGGGTTTCACGCAGTTTTAGCAGCTCTTCCGCTTCCAGGATAAATTCTCCCGTTTGTGCCTCATAAAAAGAACTAGCAGGTTGATGAATCATTACCCTGATGGTATAACAAAAGAGGGGTTCCTCTATTTTGCATGATGAATAGAAAAGAAAGATAAAGAATAAAAAGAAAAAAAAAAGATAGAATTGAACAACCACAACCGTACGGGCATCTTTTATGCATTGCATACGGCTCTATAATAAAATTGACCTTTACCTTCAAAAAAATAGGATCTATCAGACCTTCAAAAAAATAGGATCTATCAGACCCAGATCGGTAAATGATCAAATTACCACCCTTCCTTTCGTAGGCGTTCAAAAATACTATGATGGTTCCGTTGCTTTATATATATATATATATATATATTTAATATTATTTGGTTTGTCTGTGTTTCAGCAATCCCAAAGTTGCTTTTTGTAAAATTAAGGAAAAAATAATCTTGTTTTTTATTTTCGAACTCTTTCAGAACACAACTAAGCCCCCCGGTGTGAAAATAAAAAAGTTTGTGACGCTGAACTGGAATCTCCAAAAAAAAAAAAGGAAATCCCTTTTATCTCATACTACTCTCTCGATACATAATCAAATGTTTTGAAAAAAAACAATAAAAATTGTTTTATTTTGATATCGAATTCAAAGTGCCATGCTATTATTACTTAATATTAATATGGCGAAGGCATAGTCTTATTTTTTTCTCTCAAATAAAAACCTCATTGGCGCCAAGCGTGAGGGAATGCTAGACGTTTGGTAATTTCTCCTCCGGCCAAGATAAAAGATCCCATTGAAGCGGCTAATCCCATGCATATTGTCTGTACATCTGGTCGCACAAATTGCATTGTATCATAAATAGCCACTCCAGGGATAACCCACCCGCCGGGAGAGTTTATAAACAAATAGAGATCTTTGGTATCATTCTCGATACTGAGATATACCATAAGACCAATAAGTTGGTTCGAGATCTCGCTATCAACCTCTTGTCCTAAAAAAAGTAATCTTTCTCGATAAAGTCGGTTGATTAGGGTAAAATTAGATCCCTTACGAACCGTACAGGCGCCTTTTGGTGCATACGGTTCAACAAAAAATTGCAAAAAAAATCAATGTGCAGATTCCAATCCTCTTTCTTTTTTCATATTCGTAGAAGGTTCTTTCTTACTTCTAACGAAAGGACTTTTATTCAATTTTTCAAAAAAGACAGGTTTTTACTCCTTTTCGTATAATATTCTTGTAATAGAAAAATAATAGAAAAGAAAAAAAAAGTCACTAAACTTATTGAATTTACTTCTTATTGATATATTGTTTCATCGAGATCTAATCCAAATCACAATGTCGTTTTCTTGTTCCTGAATGGGCCCTGTTAATTTTTTTAGGTTTATGCTCTACTCCGGGTAAAGATCCGCCCGATTTTCATTTGTACATATAGGACAAATGCTTCCATTACCATTTCTTTTTGTTATGACCCCTTTTTTTTATTTTTATGCCTTCCGCCAAAAATTTGATGTATTCATGCATATTAATCTTACTCGATTGATTAAGAGTTTGAGATGGCTTCTCTTTACAAAAATAAACCGTTTATGATACAAATAGTAATCATAGATC